AGATACATAAGAATTGTATAGGAACCGAAATAGTCTTTGATTTTCTTTTGAAAAAACAGAAATAGATTTCTTTGGAGTAATGAGAAAACTATTCCAATTATTATATTTGTGTTTGTGAAGAAATAATCGCAAGAGATGCAAAAGGGAAACATCCGGAATCCAGCATTGAAGGATTTGAACCAAGATTTCCATATGGATGGGATGGGGTATTAGTATATCTGATACATAATTTAAATGTAATAATTTATCCTCCAAAAAAGGAAAAATGGAATGAATAGATCGTAAATTATGAGATTTTTTTATCTCTTTTTTTTCGAAAAAAAATACTAATCGCAGCGAGAATAGAATTTCGACAATAATTGCAAAACCTTCTGATATCATTTGAGAATAAAAACGGGAATAAAAAAAATTGTTGTGGTGGTGACCAAGGAATCGATTTTGGTTAGAATCATTAACCGCGGAAAGAAAATAATTTTGTTGATAAATTCGAATAATTAAACGTTTCACGAGTGCTAAACTGGATTTACTATCATAACCAAAAACTTCCACGGGTTCGTAAAAAATCGAACCGTTTAAACCACGATCACGAGCAAGCGCATAAATATACTCCTGAAAGAGAAGCGGATATAGGAAGAGTTGTTGCCTAGATCTATCCTTTTCTAAATATCCTTGTAATTCTTCCATTTAGTTACATTTCTACTTGAACCATAAGCAGGAATATTTCTTAGGTTATCAAATAATACATAGTGCAATATGGTCAAAACAGGGTATGTATTATGTATATAGTAAGAAAAATATATATATCCCCGGAAACAGGGAGTCCGCTCAACAGATCTTTTTCCTCTCTTCTTCTATCCAACCAATGGGTTGGTTTATCTTCGTTATAATTACCATACAACGAGGTTCCAAAATCCTTTATTTTTGCAACCTAATCGCTCTTTTGATTTTGGAACAAATTCTTTTTATCAGTATACTGTTTCTTCTACACATTCGTCTCCAATCTATAATATGTAATAGTTAGGATAAAAAAAAGAATCAACGGTCCACTCGCGGGAGAACCCTTTCCCGCACCAGGCACTAATTTTTTTTTAACATCTAATTAGATCGGATAATTATTCAAATTAAGAATATGAGCTCGTTGCTTTTTTTTACCAAAATTGGAACCAAAGGGCTCTATCCATTTATTCACTAGACCCAACTATAAATGTATGTTAGTTTCTTTTATCTTCCTCCACAAATCAAAACAAAATTTTGTAATGATCCGGTAAGGATAAATTCCCAATTCTATCCAAATTCTACTACTAAATAAAAGAAGAAAATAAAAGAATATAATAAAAAATTCGATTTTTTTCTTATTATTACGACATGCTGTTTTTTCCATTCATTACCTTTCAGGATCAGTCGTGGTCTTATAGACTCTACCAATAGTCTGGACGAATTCGTTGCTTCATCCAAAAATGTGTAAAAAGTGATAGTCGCACTTAAAAGCCGAGTACTCTACCATTGAGTTAGCAACCCAAGTAAATATAATCAAAAAAAGCAATTGAATTGCACTGCGCAACTCCACCAAAACAAAACATTGGACTAGAAAGAAATCGAAAATAAATATTTTCGGGTCAATTATAAAGACCAAAATACGAAAACGGACGGATCGGATTAAAGGATTCCGAATAGAAATGTCAAAATTGACAGACCACTCATTTTTTTCGTTAAGAAAATGCATCTTGTATAAAAAGAAATCCAACAAAAATCCATTGAAGTGAAGAAAAAAAGCAAGCAATAGTGAGTCGGGATAAACGGATCCGTTTATTTACGATCGAATTATATTTCTTCGATATACCATTGTCAATATGAATGGAATGTTGAGAAAACAAATTAATAAAGAAATCAAATAAAGACTTGTGTTGGATTGGCACAACATAAAAAAGAAATTTCGATGAAAATAAGGACGAGTTAAGATAGAGAAAAAATATCGGATTTATTCAATCAACGGAGGTCCAAAAAAAAAGATTTACTATTTATCTGTTGGTGGATTACCCCCCAAAAGAAAAAAAAATTGAAGATATTTAAGATTAAGTATGAACAAAATAAGAAAGGGGCAACTTGTAGGTAAATAATTACACAAAAATAGATACTAGTTAACCTCTCTTTTTTTATTCATTAATTTTGTCTAACTCGAAGTTCTTTCTTGAAATAATTCTGCTCTCCTTAAAATATCATGAACAGTTCCTGTAGGTTGAGCACCTTTTTCAAGGAAGTATAGAATAGCAGGAATATTTAAATAAGTTTGATTCTGTATCGGATCGTAAAAACCTACTTTTCGAAGATCTCTTCCTTCTCTTCGGGATCGAACATCAATTGCAACGATTCGATAGATCACTCATTGGGATAGATATAAATAATGCCCCCCCTAGAAACGTATAGGAGGTTTTCTCCTCCTACGGCTCGAGAAAAAATGATTCTAATTTCTGTATATAATAGCAAATGGACCCATAAGAAAGAACATGAATGAGACTATGATTTGAGTCATTTTTTTGTTCTTCTTTACACTTACAGAAAAAAAGAAATATCATTTGTACTCATAACTCAAGTAGGACAATTCGGAAAGAGTTCTAAGTGAAATCCTTAGAAATTTATTGAGTCGTCTCTAACCTCTTTTGTTTGCATCGTCTCAAATCTATTTTTTTCCTCATTCTAATAAAATAATTATTGAGACAATTGATGAAAATTGTGTTTCCTTGTTCCGGAATCCTGTCTCTTTGCTTTGTGAAATCATTGGGTTTAGACATTACTTCGGTGATTCTTACTCTTTTCAAAATGGCAGCAACATACCTTTTGTTTTTTGTTATTTCTTTCTATGGAAAAGAAATACGAACGTTTGTAATACACTTTACATCGAAAAGGTTTTCCCAATTCCCACAAATTTGACTTTATTTTTAGTTCAAACTTGTTCGAATTTGAATCTTTCGATTTATAAATCGAGGATATACTTACAAAGTTGGTCTAACCTATTAATTGTTACTAACCCTAGATTTTCCCTCCATAAATGAATAAAATACTTTTTACTAGAGCTCCATCATGTACTATTTCTATTTACCAACCCAACATAAATTAGGTTCTTAGCAGGAACAGAACAAACTATGTCAAGTCAAGAGCATCTTCATTCCTATAGAAAATGGTGGACGGAAAAATCCACAGCGGATCATGTCCTTCAAGTCGCACGTTGCTTTCTACCACATCGTTTCAAACGAAGTTTTACCATAACATTCCTCTAATTTAGAATTTTTTTTGAACCGGTATGGAATTGATTCAATATGGAATCATGAATAGTCATTGGCTCAACCGGTAGATAATAACTTTCTATCTTTCTTTCTCTCCACGTACAAATATTTATACGTAGAGAGAAAGGGGTTCATTTATTTAACCTAACCCTCCCATTCTATCATACATATGAATGAAACAGATTTCTAAAAAAGCAAATAAACGAGTTTACTTAAATATTATCTGATTTACATCTGATTTACATTTTCAACAGATTATTCGGGATGGGAAATCATGAAAGGATCTTTTTGCTCGAACAAATAAATCCTAAACCTCAAAAGAAGGACCTTTAATAGATTTCCAATCACGGAACGAAATAAGTTATTAACCAAATAAAATATAAACTATTCCGATGACTCGAAAAGGTCGGAAGTTTCTATATAATATCGACTTCCCACACTTCTTCGAGTATCAAGGATTTATATGAAAATGAAGTAAAAAGAAAAATAGTTTTTTTGTTTTCATGAGGATGGAATGAAAAAGGTCTCGTGTAAGGTAAGATTCAAGTCCTTATTCTTTCATCTGAAAGAAACAAGAAGAATCCAGAATTAAAGAATTAAGAAGAATCGAATCTTTTCGTATCCAGCATCATCATTATAGAACGAACAATTATTACCGACGGGCAATCATGTGGATACTTCAGGAATCACCCCTTTGACTTAACCGAAAAGCCATTGTTAATGAAATAGAAAAATACAATAACAATACATAATATATCATATAGGCATACGCCTTGTTTATTTTATACAATAAAGATTCTTTTTTACTTCGGATTCAAGAATCTTTCCATGAATTCCCTAAAGTCAAGTAGATGGAATTCATAAATTTAATTTCTATACATCCAATCGTTACATTACATTGATTTACAATTATTTATTTGAACCAGAAAAAAAGAAGATCTGGATCAATTTATTTTTCCTATTTTCTCTTTCTCAACTTTAACAGTTTAAAGACGAGCAATGAAATTAGTGCCAAAAATGCGTACTCTTTCTACATTCTACATTTTATGTGGAATGGGGATACACCCTTTATTTTATTTGGACTTTTTTTTTTTTGGGGGGGGGGGGGAATAGAAAGCCCTTTCTTTCACATTTCAATTCCGAAATCATCATGTGAGAATTCACATATCATGGATATGGAACATAAAGTTAACTAACTTCAATATGAATAGTACAAGCATACCCTGAATGATTCACCCAATTTTTTTTTATTAAAATTAAAATGGATGTCTTTATTTCCATCCGTATTTGACACTCAATTACATGTTCGAAAAACCAAATGAAAGAAAAGATATAATTCTCCGAATTATTCCTAGAATCAAAAACAAAGGATTGGACCACATTGTATCCAACATGAAACATAAAGTTGTTAAAGAGAAGAATCTTTTGTTTCTAATGCAGACGATCTGGGACGGAAGGATTCGAACCTCCGAGTAACGGGACCAAAACCCGTTGCCTTACCGCTTGGCCACGCCCCATTTCGATTTATATTCAACACTAATAAACACTAATATTAGTATTGTTTATTCGTCAATACAAAATATGAAATATATTGTTGTTAGGAGCATAGAAATATGGAATCAAAAAAAATTATTGATCATTACATAGAATTCAATTAAGATATTGTATGAAACTATAATTCCTTGTATTCTCGTTTGAGAATGAAAGGAAGGATTTTGG